AATAAGAGGAGCAAACCATTTCTTCTGACTCTTTTTCAAATTCGATAAATGTTGGTGGATCGTATATTTCATTATAGTTATATGATTCAGAGTATCATTTCCTATTTGATCCCTTTGAATTCCATATTCGAAGTTGCGATCGGATCTATTCATTAAAAAGAATCGATTCGATACATTTCTTATGTACCCATAGGTGCTATATTGGATTTGAATCAGATTTCGGATCAATCTATATTGATTGACTGCCTCCATTATGTTGTTGCTAGCAAATACCGCTGTTTTTAGCTTTGGATCTTCCAAATCATTCCCGCAGTAGATCCGGACCGATTTTTTTCTGATCCTTCGATAAAAAGATTCATTCTCTTCATAAAAAAGAGGAGGTAGAACCAATAAAGATTTCTTTTTCGATTCATCTCTGGAGTTGAATACCTCATTCAAGAATTTTTTTTGATCCAACCCGTAGGAATCAATAGAAAAGACAAATCCCCTATGATACACCAGATCCGGCTCGGTTATTGATAGAGTGAATAGATCTGCCATTTCTTGAAATCTCTCTTCTGATTCAAAATCGTGGTGTAACGTGTATCCCCCCCTGTTCCGGTCATGGAATAGATGAAATAAATCAAAAAATGGATTTTTGTTCAAGAATGAAATCTTATTGGAACTGTCCATATCCGGTTCATCCTTCGGAACCATATCACATCCCGGATCTGATGAAATAGGATGAATTGAGACGGTATTTTGTAAATACGTAATTATCTTGAATATATCAACCATTTCTTTATTTTCCGATCGCCTGGAAGGGACAAAAGAAACATCTTGTTTTTTCTTCAAAAATTTCTGATCTCTAGTGGACTTCTCAGTAGGATTCGAACCCAGATGAAGTTCTGGCCATCTGTCAGAGAAAAAAGAACGAATTGATCTTGTAGGATTCCCAAGAAATTCTTCGATTTCTTCCGGAAGCAGATGATTATTCATCTGCTTCTCACGTTCCGCGAATAGCCGGGACATTGAGGAAGATCCAAAACATTTCGGGAATCGATCTGATTCTATCTCTGTTCGTTCCGTTTGAAGAAAGGAAGGATCCCAATCCCAAAGAATCGATCTTTCTTTTAGTTGCGGAATCCCTGTTTGATCGATCAATGTGTGATATTCTGAATCCTCATTTCTAATGAAATCGAAATGATCTCTGGATTGATCAGAAGATCCCTTCAATTGGCTAGAATCCGTTACTTGAACGAAAATAGATCTTGTGAAATCATATTGAATATTTGACAATACATTCCGTACCTTGCTAAAAAACCGATCCTTGTTTACCAACCACACATTGTCTAACCAAATCAAATTCTCTCTCGATACGTTCCTCAAAAAATCCGATTCGTGCCGATTCTTCCCCCAACTAACGAAGAGATCTTGGCGGAATTGCCACATATGAAATTGAGCACCATTTTGCAAAGAAATACCCCACTTGTTTCTCGAGAAGAGATGGGAAACATGCTCAATATCATTTGATTGAATGGTTGCCTCAGCTCCTTCTTGTTTGAAGAAACCCTCCCCTTCAATTGGTCTTTTTTCACGAAAAGCAGACATGAGATAACAAATCAAGTCTTTCCCTAAGATTTCAAATAGCTGTCCCGAATTCAAGTTGATTATGTTTCGCTTCTTCCTCGGAGAAAGACGATCAAACAATTCCCAATCATGGTCCTTGCGGATCCGATCATCCGTATAGGATAAAAAAAGAAACTCCAGATATTTGCTATCTTTCTCTTTGAATGAGATCTCAATTCCAGCTACGGTTTCATTAGATATCTTACAACTAGAATCCCTATTTTTTCCGATCCGGTTCCTCCACCACCGCGAACCCCGGTTAGATTCAGGCATGATACATTTTTTATTTATTGGGAGAACCCAAGTACTCTCTTGCGGATCCATGAAACAACTCTCAGAAATCTTTTTCCCTTTTGGAAGATACAGGAGCGAAACAATCAACCTATTGATATTGGAAGACCAAAAAGATTCTTCCAATGTCTCATTTCTGGGTCCAATGGAATTCATAGGTATAGGAAGAAGCCCCATCAAATAGAGATTTTTTCTTTCGACCATCTTTCGATTGTTAATACGAGATATAAGGACCGCTACTACAAGCAGTACTACACCTTTGATCGTGAAATATCGATTGCTTGTTGAACCCTGTGAAAAACGTGAAAGTAGGATACTCCAAATTCGGGGGTCAAAGAGTTTCATAAAACGTTCTTGGTGGAAAAAAATGTGAGTGAAAGGTCCCACTGAATCGAATTTGATCCATGAATCTAAGAAATAGTGAGAATTCTTGATCTTTCTCAATAGCTCTCTCAATTCGAAGATCCAGGATTTGAATTGATGCCCTTTCATTGATTCCTCCTAAAGATTTTCATTGATTCCTCCTCAAAATTTCATTTCAATTGGAATTTGGTTATTCACGATGTACGATGAGCCCCGTTAAGGTTAAGCATCCATGGCT